AGAAAACAGCAGCGGTTAGGCAAGGAAGGGCTGTCATAGCATCGATGAGTTCGCGCCTTCTATTCGAGTAGAGATCCCCACCCAGGTCTGTCTGTGGGAGAAGAAGGGCTGAAGCAAGGAGTGGAGTTTTCTCCCCATCTCGCCCAACACCAGAAACTATTGATTCTCCAAGAACTTGGCTGGGCTTTCACTTCTAGCGTGGAAGAAAGGGCAACGAGTTCTACTGCTTACCCAACTTTGTGACATAGCGATAGCGGATAAAGGAAGTATAAGAGTTCCACCGCCCTTACTTAAGGGTCAGGCAGAAGAGCTGCCTTTAGGCCTATCGACTCTAGTATACCACCAGATGGAATAGCTGCGGCAAAGAGGGCGGAAAGAAGAAGAGCTCAAGGCCGCCACTTAATTCGATTCGCTACCTCTCTCTGATTAGCGACAGGGGCTGTCAGCCAACAAAGCGATAGGAGCGAGACGGCCAGAAGCGGAGGATCAATCGACTGGAATTGCCCTTAACTCCTCACGCAACGCGCACTCTAATGATTCATGAAATGGATCACGGAAGAAGAAAGACGTATCCGAGATGAATGATTTTTTCATTATATGAGTGGAAAGACAGGGAGAAAAGCATTGATAGTTTTCCAGTTCCACCGCTTGCCCGACCCGAGGGGACAAGAGAAGAGCAATAAAAGGCCCAGCCTTGATTGTTGTAGCTTCAAGCCACTCAAGCAGAGAGAAAGCCCTTGTTCAAGCTTAGAGCAAAGACCAATGGAAAAGGTGACGGATCTCCGCAGCTAAACCATCGTCAGGTTCTCATATAATGGGCTAGCGTCCGGTTTAATACAATGAAAAAGGGGAAGAAGCGGATCGGGATTTGGAAGATCAACCACGAGCTCTATTGATTCTCCAATCCACTGGGCAAAGACATACCCGGCATACTCAGACTAAGATGTTCAGCATATCCGAATTCTTATCTATTGAAGAATTTCTCGATTCCTGAATCTGAAACTCTCGTCATCGAATCTGTCAGTTAAGGATCGAGTCATTCTTGATCACTAGTTCTCTCTTGATCTCTGATTCTGAGGTCATGTCAAGGTTGTTTTTTCTGAGAGTCTTCGGTTGGCTGTCCGGGCCCATAGAGCAACGCCATGAGTAGACCGAAATGGTCTCGCGAAGCCGGTAACCGCAGGGCATAAGTCCTCACCGATCTAAACGAGAAGACAACGGTTGACAGTGTACAGCCAGGTCAGAGATCCAGAGAGAAACTTTAGTCAGGCAGGATTTCTCAGTAAGGAAGGAAACATTTCAAGTATGGGATGATCCCTTATCATATGAATTAAAAAAAAAATCTCCTGCCGTGATGTGAAAACTCCATATCTTCCAATAGAAGGACTTTTCTAATTCATTCGCAAGCAGTTCTGTGTGCACCGCCTTATTCGTCTCCGCAAAATGTTGAACAATCATACCCATCCCTGCTTGCGGAGACCCTCCACAATATCTGTGGAAGGCGATGCTCTACTTAGAATTTGACTTAAGTTCAATAGCTCTGGCTGAGAAGACCACCAGAGGGCATATCCAATACACAAGCAAGGCAAAAGCATATTTCTCATATCGGACAAGGGGTAAGCCCAGAACGAGATTTCCTCGAGGATAGAGCCCAAACCCCGTTTGGGGGAACGAAAGAAGCGGGGAGGGGAATGAAGTGATCTTTTTAAGATAAGAGAGGATACGGCTAAAAGAGCGGTTCTTCCAACAACCTCCCTCAACTTCGCATTCTCTTCTTTTAAGTCCCCTATAAACCTTCTCTTAGAGCCAATCCCTGGCTTCAGACACCTTGACTGCTAACGGGGGCTCCTTGGCCTCGTTCCCCGGAATGAATCCATGAGAGGAAGTACGCCTTTCAATAGACAAAAAGAACGAAATCGAAATCTCTTCAAATCACGATGGACTAGAATCATAATACGATGAGGCAGATTCACAGCTAGCTCCTTCCTCTCGGGCTGACTCTCGGGTGAGGAGAAAAAAAAAGGATTGCCCGCACAGACTCACACTCGGACTCATCTTTGAAAAGGAACTACGCCGGGGACTCTGACTTCGATGACTCGATGTCCTGGAATGACTGCGCTGATTGGTCACCTTTTTGCCTTCGAGGGCTACGATCGCCCACTTCCTTGACCAAAATGAAAGGCAGGAACTGACTCACTTTCTTACACGGCTTGGAGCCGGTAGACAGCCCTTAAGAACAGCTTCCAGCAACAATCCACTGACTCAAAGGACGAACTCTTCAATGACCTGAAAGTAGACTAAGACGAAGTCCTTTACTTTGTTGGGTAACTTTCTTGGCTTTTTAGAAAAGGTCGAAGCAACATAGGGAAAAAAAAAGAAGATCTAGTGCTTCTCTGGAAAGGGAGTTTTCCTTAGAGTTCAGGATCCGTTAGGGCGAGGAAAAAAGAGGTGGCCAGGTAAACAATCCCATCTTCCAACAGTAGCTGCTAGTTCTCGACTCCGCTATGACTCTTATTGAATTGAATCCACTCCCGATGCCGGAACCGGTGCTCTGATCAGACAGGATCCGCTGTTGATGCCAGATCCAGAGCCGCTTTTTTCCAAGTGCTATAAGGTTCCTCGTGCTGGAAAGGACAGATCTTCTGTCACAGACAAGTCTAATCCTATTCCAAAACCAACAGCCTTGGGCCTTCAACCCCAGCTCGCACTCGACATGACATGATCTTTGACAATCATGAGTCAGGAGGGTCAGCCCAGAAACAGACTAGCCGGCCAGAGTTGGGTCTCCGGCTCTTAGAAAGAAGCTAAATCCATCTGCCTTCTACCACGAGTGCGCCCTCACTACACTAATAAGAAAGGAAAGAAAGACATATCAACCAATAAGAAGACAGATAGAACGGGCGCGGGGAATGGAAGATTCACCCATAAACAAAAGAGGAACCCGTAGCTGCCAGACCTGTTTTCGACCTCTTTGCCTACCGCTTGCCGACCGCACTAACTGACCCAAGCCTGCCTAAAAAGGGGAGTATAGGTGCCTTAGTAACTCTTTGGCTGAGTCTCATGCCCTGGCTACCGAATTGTTAGGCAAATTCATGGGTGTCGCCATTGAAGAGACTCCCATGAGTTTGAATCAAGAAGCCAATGAAATGGCCTCGGGAGTCAAACTGCCAGAGGGAATCTTTCAAAAACTCATTACAGTTCAAAAAGAAACGACCATTGGCCTCAGTTCATGATAGAGAGATCCCAACTCTGGAAGTCATGCAAGTTGATTCTAATGAGTAAGATTTGATAACTCCTATCATTCACTTTTTAAAAAAGTGCAAAGAAAGATAGAAAAAGAAAGCTTAGATCCTTGAGATATGTTCTCATTGAGAACCACCTCTGTAAGAAAAGCGTGGATGGTTTGCGTTTGCTTATTCAATGTTTAGGCTTTGATCTTCTTTTTATGGCGGAAGTCCACGAAGGGATTGTTGGAGCTCATCAGGCCTGAGTCAAAATGAAATGGTGAATTAGGAGGCATGGCTATCATTTGCCAGGTATTTAGAAGGATTGCAATCAGTATGCTAAAGGATTGAAGGCATGTAAAATGCATGATCCATTCAGAAGGCTCCAGCCACGAATCTACATCCTTTATTGGCCATTTAGGGTTAGGGGATGGGCAGTGGACTGAATTGGCAAAATATACCCACCATCAAGATCAAGGAAGCAGCACACACACATTTCTATTTTTAGCTACTGACTAAATGGGTGGAAGCCATCCCAATCCCATTCTATAACGTAAATAACGAAATAGTTATCCCAATTAGAAAGGATAATCTCATTCATAGGTTTGGCATTCCAAAAATCATCATTGCCGATCAAGGTACAGTCTTCACAGGTGATCAAGTAAAAGAGTTTGCTAATATATATAGTTTTTGTTGAAATGATTCACTCAACACCTTTGCTCAGGCTAATGGACAAGCCGAGTCTTCCAATAAGGTGAACTAGATTAGAGAAAATGATCACGGATAACCCAAGCAAGGATCTGGCATGAAGTGTAGTCAGAGGCTCTCTAGGCATGTAGGACAAAAAGACCGAGTTTCCATTAGGAGGTGGGACAGGAAGCTTAACCATACTTGGCTTTGGAAAGACTTCTGCTCGACACGTTCAAGCTTTTCCGGGAGGATCTTTTTTCCATTTGATATTCCCAGGTAAAAGACTGGGGCAGGTTTAACTAAATCTCCTGACCCCTGACCCATAGTCTTCATGGATCTGATCTTTCCTGCTATTCCTAAGGAAAGGAGAGTATTCAAGGCGATCAGAGTCGGCATCGGCATAAGGGAAGAAAAAGTGGCAAGAATCATTCCATTCTTCCTCGGCAAGAGCACCCGAATCCTAATTCGGTTTTTGGCCTTGTCAGTATCCCTTTGTGAGTCTTCTGCTGAAGACTTTCTCCTTAGTAGTCTCCCAAACACGATGAAAATGGCCCTTGACCGGTGTGGCTAAGCCAATACATAATCACCAGAAATGAGTGACGAGGGCTCTCTGCGGCTAAGAATAGAAGGTGGTGTACTAGTTCTCAGTAAGTATTGGAAGAATCCCATGAAATGTTCATCCAAAGAGGGATTTTAGTTAGTGAAAAAAGACCTTCTTTTTCTTGTTACCTCCTGCCCGCAGCCATGCACTTAATAAATCAATATCATAGGTAGGAGTAGTAGCGCTAAGCGAAGCATCAAAGCAGAAGGAGCTTGACACCATTGAATCAAGTGTTGAAAGACTACGTATGAAAAAAGAATCCCCAGATGATAGGGGGCCCGGGAACTGAACGATGTTAGCGCAAGGGGCTGAAATGAAAAGGCAGGTAGCATTCGATAAGCAGGCAGGTTTGGGAAACTAGCACCAGGTACTAGGTCGATGGCATGCTGAATACTCCTCATCGGTGGTAAACCATGGGAAGAGCATCACCAACCAGCTCCTTCAAATCTTTTAATAGTTTCTGAATGAAGAAGAATGTCGAGAGAATAGTTCAATGCCAGCGAATAGCGTAGGAAGTAACCAAGTGTGAATGGTGGAAAGCCAGCAAGGGAAAAAGCATTAGTTTCAGCGAAGCGATTCTTTACCCCTTAAGCGTAAGAGAAAAGTACTTTCAGGCAAGGTCGGCTAGCGAACCCCGCTACTCCTTTGTCTTGGAGGAAGGGAAGTCTGAGTCAAAGTCATTGTGAATCCTCAGTTTGAAGGCGATTCACCTTCACCCAGCATCTTTGAAAGTTTTAGTCTTTTTCTTTATCATCTGCCTGCGGCTCTGGCCGGCCCATCTTCTTCCATGTCCTCATCCGAGGTTCAAGCAATTGGTCATCATTCCTGGCCGGCTGGCCGAGGTCGAGTTCCTCCCTTATTGAGAATCTATATGGCTTTCTTCGTCTCTATTATTTTATTTTTCAATAGCCAAAAACTGGACTTTCAGGTCTGCGAGAGGTCAATGTACTAGAGCTCATGCCCAAATAGGGGCTTTCTTTTCTCTTGCATGCGCCTTCCTTCCTCATTCATTCAAATCAAAGGAAGCTTCATCGGGAAGGGATAGGGATGGCGCATTGGCTTGGTTGGCGGCTTGGCTTCGCTATCGCTCATGACTTGGTATAGAGTCCGTGTAGTCGGTGAATACGAGTACAGCCTATGAAACAGGCTTTGAGTTCCATTACATTGCAAGAAATCATTCCCGCCATTCTCCCTTCCAGTGAACCCCACGTGTCTGCCTCCGGCTTCGAAGCAGTGGGGAAGAAAAGGACTCGGCTTAACTTCACTTGGGTTCGGTTTCCCTTGTTACTATGGGAATGATGGAAGTTGCTCTTCTTCCTCTTAGCGTTAGCGACTCTGAGCTCATAGGGAGCTGGGAATGAGCTTGGTTAGCTGGGACCAAGAAGGGATAGAGTTGAAAGAGAGGATTTGATTAGCGCGCCTTCTGCCTGTCCTTTCCTGACTCTGTCGATGGTATGCCTGAGATGGCAGTCTTTCTCCTTGGCTTGTACTCGAGATTGCCTTTTTGTTCGAAATCGATATCTTCCTATTGCCTTTGAGAAAGGGAACGAAGGAATTCCGTCTGTTGTCACAAGAATTGTTCAAGTTGAATGCGAATAATCGATTGAATCCGATCTTTGAAGACTTGAAGGAATAGTGTCCAATCCCGGCCGATGTAGAGTAGTCCCTTTTTGGCAGCACTTCCTCGTAGGGAACTACCAATTGTCCTTCTTTCTTGTGGTGGAACCTGGGATTCACCCTCCCAGAAGTGATTATCGCCAAAACAAAAAAAGACATCTTGAATTTCCCACAATAGTCAAACTATAATAGTCTCCGACTCATATGGCGGCGGGGGCTGCGTTCCCCTCTCTTTCGTCGGTTAAGTGCTGGATGGGGAATGCATCGGTCGGCTATGTCCCTGGACCTCCTGGCTTCCCTGTCACGTCCGAACGTAATCAGAGAAGACCTGCCCAAGCACCACCTTGTGATCATAAAGATGAATATCCAAAACAATCACAGGAAAGAGTACCTGAAAGAAAAAAAAATAAACCGTAACGTATCCGGGTCGTACGCCTGGAACAGTCGTACAATTTCGGCGATTCAAAAAGGAGTATATCCCTCTCCCTTAGTGTCTTTCCACTTCCCTCGTTCAGGAACAAACCCTTCGCCTAATTCTTTTGAATCCCGGCCCGGTTTTTCCCCACTAACCAATTACGTTACGACCACTGAACAAACTTGGTTGACGAACATGGTTTATGCGCCGCTAATGTAGCGGCTTGTCGAGCATTTGACAAACTCACACCATCCATTTCAAATAGGATTTGTCCCGTGGACACACGAGCAATCCAACCCGTAGGATTTCCTTTTCCTCTTCCCATTCTTACTTCTGTAGGTTTCCCGGTAATAGGGATATCTGCGAAAACTCTTACCCATATCTTACCATTTTTTCGGAATTGTCCGCTCATAGCACGATGGAAGTGTCCGATTATAGCCCGACGCGCTGCTTCAATGGCTCGATATGAAAGACGACCAGCTCTACAACTTTGAGTGCCATATCTTCCAAAACCAAGTTGTGTACCGTCTGGTTTGCAACCCCTACTACATCTGCCTTTACGATATTTACTATATTTCGTACGTTTCGGATATAGCACGTCCCTTTTTTTTTTAACTATATGAAATCCACACTTTGACACCTGAGATTCCGTAACGAGTAGATACTTCCGCAGAAGCATAATCGATTTTCTGGTTAAATACATTACGAGATGTTTTTCCATACTTTCCGCATTCAGTTCTAGCTATTTCTGCGCCTCCTGATCGACCTGAACAACATATACGGATCCCCTCAACCCCTTTTTTCATTACTAATGGAATATCCTTCACTATTCTACTAAAAATGGAACGAAATGATCTTCTTTTCTTTCTCAGTTGAAAAGAGATGTCTTGAGCAATCGGAGAAGCACTTTGATAAACAGATTTGATCTTGACCGACTCAATAAAGGTATTCGTTTTTGTTCTATTAGACAACAAAGATCGCATTTTTTTCACTTCGTTCAAATAAGAGTTGTACCCGTACGGAATTCTTCTGTTTCTCAGTATGATCTCTATCATCATCTCTATTCCCTTTATCCATTCTCCTATCCTACCTAGGTCTATGAATTTCTCTATCAATTCCATTACCTTATCCTTACCCATGAGGTTCCAACATTTGATCCTTAATTGACCTAGGAGTTGTTCCCGGGCATCCTCAAAAAAAAGGTTATTATACATCCCAACTCTATCCCTTGGAAAGAAAAAGGTAGCACCGAAGAAAGGAAAGAGCGAGATGGTGGTTTTTGTTGTTCCCGCGAAGCGAAGATCATTCGCCAAGCGAATGAAGTGGGTCAACTTCTTTTTGGCTTCGGCCAAACACTTTTTCTCGCTGGTCGAGCTTTCTACAAAAAAAGCGATGCGAGAACGTATTCTCTTATCTAAGCTTCTTCCCTGCGCATTTGCTCCCCCCATCGTAGATGGTTCAGCCACGCCCGGTGCCACGAAATGATTGAGAACTACGACGGGGTCGAAATGCATTTTGTTCTTTCTATTCAATAAGTATTGCATGACCGAATAATTCAAGGAGGGGCGCACTGCAGGGAGGGTCCTTTTAAATAGATGACTCGTCGGGCCGTCGGAGCGGGACTTCTGGGGGAAAAAGAACTTGAAAAACGAAGTTTTTCTGAAGGAGTCGTCATTTTCTATCAGGAACGCTATGTCATTTACAACCCCGGCGTATTTCGGATGCTTGAAGGCCCCGCTGACCCGAAGTGATTTAGAAAGATTCTTCTTTATCGATGGTGATCGGTCATGGTATCCATAGCGTTGCTTCTTTTTCGGCCAAATCCAAATTTCGTTTTGCTTCTCCCGGTCGTCGAGCCTGATCGACTCGACTCTTTTCCCTGCCCTCCGGCCTCTCTCCTTTCCGGGTCTGGATTTTTTGCGTCGTTTCAGTCGTCGTGGTCGACGGGGAAGAAAGAAATGAATGAATGTTCTTTTGGGAAAATGTATAAGAATACACCTACCGAGACGAAAGCCAAAGGTGAGTCTCGCAGGTGGACGTATCGAACCGAAATAAGATCTCAGATTGACATCTTGATACACTAATTTACCATAATAATAAATAGAGTCAATGGTGACTCCGCCGTGGGAATAGCCGCTTCTTTCTTGCTTGATAGAGGGGCTTCCATTCACCAACGCAGACTAAAAGTGCTCTCCGAACCGTGCTGGATAGTCACCCATCACACGGCTCTCAAACCCAACCTGTGGTGAATCCCGGGAGACAAAGTAAAAGCGCTTGATCCTTTGCCCCATACTTGGAGATGCTTCTCCCCGCCGATCAAGCAGCGACGCTGCTCGTGATAGGCTTAGCTTTAAGCCGCTATCGTTCGGTTCGAATAAGTCAAGTCCCCTCGGTCGGTTCGCTCAGGTGGTCTTCCCTTATCTTCTCTAACGTTCAGAGTTGTTCTGGTTTGAAAAAGGAGCACCGGCCGAGCGCCCTGAATGAATAAGAAATGGACAGCAAAGGGAATCAATGATTCTTATTCAACCGAGTTGAAGTTAGCAACATGTCGATTACACACCGGAGGTTGGTAAGAACTGAGGGACAATGCCCCCCTAACCTAAGTGGGCCTACCAGCGAAACAACTGGTACTGGATCGGGGGTGGGGGGGTTGGTTTCGTGCAAGGCCTTCGCAGCAGGAAGAGGCAGTTGTCATTTGAAAGGAAAGGCCCTTTGTATAGGGTTCCAAACCTGCGCACCCTGATTCCAAATTTCTATGTTATTAGTCAAGCCTAAACTTATTGAAAACTAAAGCGCTAACGCTATAATAATTATAAAAAAAGCAACCTTTCGCCTTATAAAACAAGTTTACTTACTAATATAATAAAGCGGCAACAAGCACCTTCTTTCTCAAAGTCAAGTTTCTCGCTTCTTGCTTTAGAAAGATTGCAGCGTTAGCGCTTCTTTACTAATAACATCATAGAAAGTCAAGGCTCCTCTCCTTTTCTACGAATCTACAACTCTCTTTACTGAGCGAGACTCCATCCATATCCAGTGGTTTTATTTGAAATTTTCTATTTTCTCATTTGTTTGACAGCCTAAACTAGGCTCCATTTTAGATAGGTTTTCGGTCTTAATAAAAAAAAATAGGTCAGGGGCGCGTCGGAACGGTCGGTGGCTGCTTAGTCTCATCCGAGAGTCTAATCTCTTTGTACTGCTTTTTTATTTGAAAAAAAAAAGAAGGGGGTCGATTTAGGCTCCTTCCCTTCCACTGCATAGCTGCGCTAGCAGGTACTATGAGCCCTCTGTCCCACGCATCTAACCAGCTCGCGTGGTTCACCGGTTCCACCGAAAACTCTCATTTGTTGAAGCGGAGCATAGTGCGCTTTAGGCGCCGAGCGAGAAACGTCTCTTTCTTCTTTCGTTTCGGTTTATTCACTGATCTAAAACTTAGCACTTGTTTTCTTATTGATTCCAGGGGCGGCGGCGTTCTTGAATGAAGTCTATCCGAACCGAATTAGCACTTCTCAGATCAGGCTAGGCCTCTCCAGCGGAGCTGGGCGCCGGGGCCCTGGATGCGCTAGCGATCGGCACATAGGGGAGTGGTTGCCCGGGTTTCTCGGCCTGGTATCCTGCACCTCGCGTTCATGATATCTACATTCAACTGTGCCCCGGAGACACGGTCGAAGCACGCCCGCCCAGTGTGCTTCTTTCACGACATGCTCTGGTCCCGGGTGTCTTCCAGTGGTCTTCTAGCGTTAGAAGAAGTCGTGTCCGTCCCGGACATCTGCAACGTCCTCCCACGCATTTTTTTAGAATATATATATATAGGACAAACTGAAGGAAAAGACTGACCCATTCGGTGACTTTCGCGGTCGCCCTCACTGAACCGACTTGAATCTGAACTACGATTCAGATCGAGTCTTACCGAAATCGGATTTCCTTTTCGTGCCATATGCGCTTAGACTTTATTGATTTACTTTTTCCCCTTTTTTCTTCCCGGTTTCATATTTGTTCTCGAAAGTCTTCGTTTCCGTGTAGAAGCAAACTCTCCAAATTGTTGACCAACCTTTCCTTCAATGATAGAGGCAAGAACACTTTCCGGCCAGGCCTTACTATAACCAACCTCACAGATCCCACTCAATCTTTTACACCGATGTATCGTACTCTCTCGACCAGGTCATCATAAGAAAATACTGCGAAATCTTTCCGAAGTGAGAGAAGGAGGGAAGGCGCGCTACAACTAACATAACAGCCAGCTGAAAAACGCTAGCTAGCTAGGCTAGCGCGCAATGGCTTTCTCTGATAGGGGCTCGCTTCTTCAAGCTCCGCCCAACCTATACAAGGTGCTGCTCGCTTTCTCTCAGCCACCAGTGGCTTATGTAGTGGTCGGCATTCCTACGTGCTCCTCTTTGCCCCCCTACTTAAGAATCCAAAGGTCACCTTTGGCTGTTGTCTTGACGCTTTGGTTACGAAAGTTGCCGGGGTCTAGGTTTATGGATGGATTTAGTCAGCGAAAGTCCCTCAAACTCAATCAATATCAACAACATGTCGTGACCGGTTAGGCTTGGTTGATTTTGTCAGAAAAGAAAGTAGGTTTCGGGGGTTCATTGATTAGTACACCTCCGGTGCTGATAAGGTCGGGACCGTGGTCGTCCGTCTCCGGTTTGCCGGCCGATAAGATCTCTGAGATTGACCAGCCAGCTGGGTTGGTTTGGCTATTCCTTTCTATTGAAAAGGAGTCAGCTGTCTGCGCGAGTCACCTTCTTCTAGGCTCCGCTGGACGACACGGCATTCTCGTTTAAATATAGGCCGGCCGTACTTGTGATGGTTCCCAAAGATCCAATATATATGACCACTTAGGTCTACGTTGCCACGATATTGTTCTATGGAAGCGGGCGGGCTGTTAGAAGTTCGGCCCGGTTTTTTTTGGTGTCGTAGGGGAGGGATTGACCTTTTTAACGCATATTCAGTCGTACCGGCATGGCCCCACTGATTTGTTTTCGATCGGAGCATCAAGCAGCGCAACCCGGTTCTACTTGACTAAGCCCCGTGCTCGTCCAAGGAGGGAGTTTGCTTTACCCAACTCCCTTTTTGATAACAAGGCAGAAACCCCGACCCGACATTCATTAGTTTCGAATGAAGAATGAAGAGTGCCCTGCCCCACACCTACTCCTATCAAAATGAAAAGCGTGACTTTACTAAACAAGCAAGAAAAGCTCTTTACTAATAACATATATAGGGCTTTTCTCGCTTGTTGCTTTCTTCGCATGCTTGAGCGCATTAATAGAATACATATATCAAAAGGCTTGACTTGAGTTTTCAATAAGGTAGGTTTCTTACTTAGTGCTTGTGCTAAGGAGCGCTAACGAGCAAGAAAACAGATGCGCGTTAGCGCAACGGCTTTCTAAAGCTCAATCCCTTGCTTTGTTCTATAGTAAGGGGCCTTTTCCATAAGGCTCGCGTAGGGGCGCTCACGTTTTTTGGCTTACCTAAAATCGAAGATTTTGAAGTTGGTAAAGACCCACCCCTTGTTTCAGTCAGAATGAGTCCCCGGGACCCCGGGACATTGGCTTCCGCCAACAGTGGACTATTAAGGATCGCATCCCGCGCATATTCTACATTATAGCCTGCAACTGATTCAGCTTCCGCTTCTGGGAGATCAAACGGAGCTCGATTAGTTTCTGCTAGACGAGAAATGAAGAACATAACCAATACAGGGAACAAAGGAATACCGGACCATATCTGCTTTTGCGCCATGACAATCTCACTCGAATTACGGGGACCTACACATATTAGTACAGTATACCGGGGTCCCCGGCCAGAACCACACGTGCAAGTTTCCCTGCATGTGGCTCGTCCGCGCTTTCCGAGGCGCTGCCTGTGACTCAGCATGGGAGAAGGGGGCGTCACACTTTCGTGTTTAGAGCATTGTCCGAGTGAATAGGCAGCGCCTACCAAGCAAAGCTTTCTT